CCCTTTCCAAAAAAGATCAATACACCGAAGACTACACTTAGATTTATTGGATTTGTTGCTAAAATATCGGTATTAAACCCGAAACTCCCGGCGGATGGCCAGTGACCCAAGTAAACGAAAGAATCGGTTAAATTTTTCATATAATCTCCTCGTCTAGCTAAACTATAAAAAAAGAACTCTGTCTTTTTTTTTTTTATTCTTTTTTTTCAATAAAAAGAAAATTTAATTTAATAATTTAATTTACCTATTTGGATATTTGTAAACAGAATAAAAAACCTATTCTATTTACAAATGTATTTTCCAAAATTTTTAATTTTCAATAATAATAATGAGACTTATTAGAATTAAGCTAGAATTTGAGACCAAGTTTTATGTCAATTTCAAAAAACCTCCGTTTTTCACAACATTCCTTAAAAAAAAAGTTTCCATTAAACTAAAAGAATAAGGGGAAGGAAGAAAGCGAATCGATGTACTAATTCCCCATCCTCAAATTAATCCTTCCCAAGGATTGTTGTCTCAATGAATAATTGTAGGAGTTAAATCTTGATAGAATTAAAAAAAAACTACGAAAAAAAGTCCAGAATTTTCTTAATTTATAGGATTAAACAAAAGGATTCGCAAATAAAAGCGCTAATGCTACAACCAGGCCATAAATTGTTAAAGCTTCCATAAAAGCCAAACTAAGCAATAAAGTACCTCGTATTTTTCCTTCTGCCTCAGGTTGTCTCGCGATACCTTCGACAGCTTGACCCGCAGCTGTACCTTGACCAACTCCAGGTCCAATAGAAGCAAGCCCAACAGCCAACCCAGCAGCAATAACCGAAGCAGCAGAAATCAGTGGATTCATGATAAGTTCCTCACACCAAAATAAAGAAATAGTTAATGATACAATCATCCGATGAGTTAGGACTTAATTATAATTAAGTCATCGCTAAGATTCATCCAGCCAAAAAAACCAAAAACTTAAATTGAACTAATATAATAATATTATTGAACCAAAGAATTACTTTGATATTAGTTCCTATCCACGGGATTTTTTAAAATTCATAATATATATATACGACTTTTTATGCCATTTATTTTTTGTGAACCATTATTTGAATTATTCGTTCTTTTTTTATCACTTTTTTTCAGCCAATTCACAGATAAAAAGGAAGAACTTCTAATGGAATCCCTATCTAAATCGAAATTCACAAACGTAGTGGGACAGATTATATAGATCTTTAACTCATATATACCTAGTCAATATCAAATATCACATATACAAGTGTTTCTTACATAACGTAAACCAACTATTCTACAATTGGGCTAACAACGAATAAAAAAATAGTTAATGATGACCCTCCATAGATTCACCTATATAAGCCGCAGCTAAAGTGGCAAAAATGAGAGCTTGAATCCCGCTTGTAAATAATCCAAGGAACATGACAGGTATAGGAACCACTAAAGGTACTAAAGAAACAAGAACAACAACTACTAATTCATCGGCTAATATATTTCCGAAAAGTCGAAAACTAAGTGATAGGGGTTTTGTAAAATCTTCTAAGATGTTAATGGGTAAAAGAATTGGAGTTGGTTGAATGTATTTACTGAAATACCCTAATCCTTTTTTGCTAAGACCCGCATAAAAATAGGCTACTGATGTGAGTAAAGCTAAAGCAACCGTCGTATTTATATCATTCGTTGGTGCTGCTAACTCCCCTTGAGGTAACTGGATAATTTTCCACGGTAAAAGGGCTCCTGACCAGTTAGAAACAAAAATAAATAAAAACAGGGTTCCAATAAAGGGAACCCATGGACCATATTCTTCTCCAATCTGGGTTTGACTCACGTCTCGAATGAATTCAAGGACAAATTCAAAGAAATTTTGGCCGTCAGTTGGAATGGTTTGGGGATTGCGAACCGCTATAACTGCGGAACCTAATAAGATAGCAATTACAACCCAAGAAGTAATAAGGACTTGGGCATGGACTTGGAACCCCCCTATTTGCCAATAGAAATGTTGGCCTACTTCGACACCAGATATCTCATATAACCCTTCTTTTATTAGTGTGTTGATGGAACATGATAAAACATTCATATTGCCCTCTGACAGAAATAAGAACTTTAAATTATTTTGATTCAAGATCCCCCTTTTTTACTTAATTTACTTTAAAAATATATTTTAGTTTTGGATACCAACTAAACTAATCACACAATATCCCCAGTTTTTTATCTCTTTTTCTTTTGTATGATTCAGGAAGTAGTAACCGATTTTATAAATCGAAATACAGGGAGCCCCTCCCTCAAAAAAATTTTTGATTTATTTATCTTATTATTAATCAAGAATTTTGTATATAGCTAGAACGACCCTCACAAATTGCGAATACTAATTTGTTAAGAATGAATCGAATTGAAGCTATAGCGTCATCATTTGCTGGAATAGAAATATCCGCGAGATCGGGATTACAATTTGTATCGATTAAAGAAATGGTTGGAATTCCCAAAGTTATACATTCTC